ACGAAAAAAAAAATGATTTATAGGATAGAACAAATATTTCTTTTTTTTTTCGATGCGAATTTGATACGACATAAGAAAAAGCGCTCTTTATCGTTGTATTTATAATGACAGGAGGTTCCCTCATATTCATATATAGTGAAGTATTACTCCGGATTTCCAAAAAAGAGAATTTTTTCTTTTCAATACTCACTTCTTATTAGTTAATAAACAATCCTAGCGATTGGGTTTCTATGTTTAGTCTAATAGGAAAGAAGATATTCAAATAAAATCGAATGACTATTCATCTATTGTATTTTCATGCAAATAGGGGGCAAGAAAACTCTATGGAAAGATGGTGGTTTAATTCGATGTTGTTTAAGAAGGAGTTAGAATGCAGGTGCGGGCTAAATAAATCAATGGACAGCCTTGGTCCTATTGAAAATACCAGTGAAATTGAAGATTCGAATAGAAAAGATACAACTAAAAATATTCAGAGTTGTGGGGGTCGTGACGATTCTAGTTACAGTAATGTTGATCGTTTATTCGGCGTCAAAGACATTCGGAATTTCATCCCCGATGAAACTTTTTTGGTTAAGGATAATAATGGAGACAGTTATTCCATATATTTTGATATTGAAAATCAATTTTTTGAGATTGAGAACAATCATTCGTTTCTGAGTGAACTAGAAAGTTCTTTTTATAGTTATCGGAATTCTAGTTATCTGCATAATGGATCTACGAGTGAAGATACCTACTATAATCGTTACATGTACGATACTCAATATAGTTGGAATAATCATATTAATAGTTGTATTGATAGTTATCTTCAGTCTCAAATCTGTATCGAGACTTCCATGGTAAGTGATAGTGATAATTGCAGTGATAGTTACATTTATAGGTCCGTTTGTGGCGAAAGTCGAAATAATGATGAAAGGGAGCGTTCGGGTATACGAACCCACGCGCAAGGTAGTGATTTAACTCTAAGAGAAAGTTCTAATGATATCGATGTAACTCAAAAATATAGGCATTTGTGGGTTCAATGCGAAAATTGTTATGGATTAAATTATAAGAAATTTTTGAAATCAAAAATGAATATTTGTGAACAATGTGGATATCATTTGAAAATGAGTAGTTCAGATAGAATAGAACTTTCGATCGATCCGGGTACTTGGCATCCTATGGACGAAGATATGGTCTCTCTAGATCCCATTGAATTTCATTCAGAGGAGGAACCTTATAAAGATCGTGTTGATTCCTATCAAAGAAAGACGGGATTAACCGAGGCTGTTCAAACAGGCATAGGCCAACTAAACGGCATTCCCGTAGCAGTCGGGGTTATGGATTTTCAGTTTATGGGGGGCAGTATGGGATCCGTAGTCGGGGAAAAAATCACCCGTTTGATTGAATACGCTACCAATAAATTTCTACCTCTTATTATAGTGTGTGCTTCCGGGGGGGCGCGCATGCAAGAAGGAAGTTTGAGCTTGATGCAAATGGCTAAAATATCGTCTGCTTTATATGATTATCAATCAAATAAAAAGTTATTTTATGTATCAATCCTTACATCTCCTACTACTGGTGGGGTGACGGCTAGTTTTGGTATGTTGGGTGATATCATTATTGCCGAACCCAATGCTTACATTGCGTTTGCGGGTAAAAGAGTAATTGAACAAACATTGAATAAAACAGTACCGGAAGGTTCGCAAGCGGCTGAATATTTATTCCAGAAGGGATTATTCGACCTAATTGTACCACGTAATCTTTTAAAAAGTGTTCTGAATGAGTTATTTAAGCTCCACGCTTTCTTTCCTTTGACTAAAAATTCAATCAAAACCAAATAGAGCGCTAAGTTCAATTATTTGTAGCAAACGAGTAGTTAGTTTATTCGGAATTAAAGGAAATAGGAATTTTGTTTGGTGACCTAAGATCGAATTGTAGAAAGAATCAAAAGCTGCGGATAACCCCGTTTACCTATATTTCTGATTACTAATCAAGAAGTCTCTATCAAAAAAGAGTGAATTCTTCCTTTCATGAAATTAGGCAAACAAAACGAATTTCTTCTTCTGATCTTACGTATATAATTCAAATAGAAAGTTTTGTGTTTTTCTCGATTTCCCGAGAATCCGTTTTAGCTAAAAATACCTCTGGGTTCGGATTCTAAAGAATCTTTTGATAATCTGGAAGAAACTCTTTCTTTAGTAAAAAAGTAAAAAGAATAAAAGAAAAAGAAATCAAGAAAAATAAGAAAGTTGATTATCATACACATCTTTCATGTAGAAAGATGAATAAGTTCAGTTATTTAGCTCTACATTCCTTGCACTTATTCTATATCCTCACTTAGATATAGATCTATAGATACTTAGATCTATACTAAGAATTGAATTAAGAATTAAATAATAATGAAAATTCTTAATTATAATTATTATAAGATATCTTTATTTATAAATAATAAAAACAGGTACGAACAATCAATTGAGGTACCCCATTCTATGGCAACTTTTAACTTTCCCTCTATTTTTGT